TCAAATCCTCCTAGCCACTATCCTACTGCAATAATTCTCGCTAAGAAGAATGCCCATGTTGTGGCAATTCCACCCAGAAGGTAATGGGTTACTCCTACAGCACGTCCTTGTATAATGCTCAAAGCTCTAGGCTGAGTAGCAGGAGCAACTTTTAATTTGTTATGAGCCCAAACGATAGATTCAATAAGTTCTTGCCAATAACCACGGCCACTAAATAAAAACATTAAACTGAAAGCCCAGACAAAATGAGCGCCTAAGAAAAAAAGACCATATGCAGATAATGAAGAACCATAAGACTGAATTACTTGGGATGCCTGTGCCCACAAGAAATCTCGGAGCCAACCATTAATGGTAATGGAACTCTGTGCAAAGTTCCCCCCTGTGATATGAGTTACTATCCCTTGATCACTTACAGTACCCCAAACATCCGACTGCATTTTCCAACTGAAATGGAAAATGACTACTGAAATTGCATTGTACATCCAGAATAGACCTAAGAAAACATGATCCCAGGCGGAGACTTGACATGTTCCCCCTCGTCCAGGCCCGTCGCAAGGGAATCGAAAACCAAGATTTGCTTTATCAGGTATCAAACGGGAACTACGAGCAAATAAAACACCTTTCAAAAGTATTAATACAGTCACATGGATGGTAAATGCGTGAATGTGATGGACTAAAAAATCCGCGGTTCCTAATGGAATAGGTAACAAAGCGACTTTGCCGCCTACAGCTACTAACTCGCCACCTCCCCACGTTAAGCTGGTACTTGTTGTTGCACCAGGAGCTGTTACGCCAGGCGCGTCAGCATGGATATTTTGTACCCATTGAGCAAAGATGGGTTGTAATTGTATGGCGGTATCCGAAAACATATCTTGGGGACGGCCTAAAGCACTCATGGTATCATTATGAATGTACAAGCCAAAACTGTGAAAACCTAGAAATATACATACCCAGTTAAGGTGGGATATGATTGCATCGCGGTGTCTAAGGACGCGATCTAATAGATCGTTGTATCGAGTAGTTGGATCATAGTCTCTTACCATAAAAATGGCTGCATGTGCAGCAGCCCCAACTATTAGAAATCCGCCAATCCACATGTGGTGTGTGAACAAGGAAAGTTGTGTACCATAGTCAGTAGCTAGGTATGGATAGGGGGGCATAGAGTACATATGATGAGCTACAACAATAGTTGTCGAACCTAGCATCGCTAGGTTAAGAGATAATTGAGCATGCCATGACGTTGTTAGGATTTCATAGAGACCCTTATGGCCTTGTCCTGTAAATGGGCCCTTATGAGCCTCCAAAATATCTTTAAGTCCATGACCAATCCCCCAGTTGGTCCTATACATATGACCTGCGATCAGGAAAAGAATAGCAATAGCTAAATGATGGTGCGCAATATCGCTCAACCATAGGCCACCGGTTATTGGATCTAGTCCTCCGCGAAAAGTAAGAAATTCTGCGTATTTGGACCAATTCAAGGTGAAAAAGGGGGTTGCTCCTTCGGAAAAACTAGGATAAAGTTGAGCCAAAAGGTCACGATTCAAGATAAATTCATGAGGAAGTGGTATCTCTTTAGGATCAACCCCAGCGTCAAGAAATTGGTTAATCGGTAAAGATACATGGATTTGGTGGCCCGCCCAAGAAAGAGACCCAAGTCCTAATAACCCCGCTAAGTGGTGATTCAACATGGATTCTACATCTTGGAACCAGGCCAATTTGGGAGCGGCTTTGTGATAATGGAACCAACCAGCAAAAAGCATTAACGATGCAAAAATCAATGCACCGATTGCGGTACAATAGAGTTGTAACTCACTAGTTATTCCGGATGCTCGCCAAATCTGAAAAAACCCGGAGGTTATTTGGATTCCTCGGAAACCTCCGCCTACATCACCATTCAAAATTTCTTGCCCTACTATTGGCCAAACTACCTGAGCACTGGGTCCAATGTGAGTAGGATCGCTTAGCCATGCTTCATAATTGGAAAAACGGGCACCGTGGAAGTACATGCCACTCAACCAAAGAAAGATAATGGAGAGTTGACCGAAATGAGCACTAAAGATTTTTCGAGAGATCTCCTCCAAATCACCGGTATGACTATCGAAATCGTGAGCATCAGCATGTAGGTTCCAGATCCAAGTGGTAGTATCGGGACCCTTAGCTATTGTTCTTGAGAAATGCCCGGGTCTGGCCCATTCCTCAAAAGATGTTTTTACAGGATCCCTATCCACAATAATTTTAACTTCTGGTTCCGGCGAACGAATAATCATTAAGTCCTCCTCTTTCCGGACAAGACATACAAAGAGACCCGCCAACTGTTTTTTTAGTGAATCTTTGAAGGATAGATATTATGATTAGTCCTTTTCTTTACTATCTACTGCCCTTCTATTTTTTTTTTTAGTTATTCACTGGAGCAATTATATATTGAAGTCAATGCGAGGCAAGTGTTCGGATCTATTATGACATAAGGATTAGGTGCCTAACGGACATTGGTTATCTTGGAAAAAAATTTACCGACGTAACAAAAAAAGATTTTTTTTTACGTTTTAATTTAAGAAGCTAGTGTATTTTTTTTAGGGTATAAGCCCCACATCTACTTTCCTTGAGTGAGCATAATATAAATATTTTTATTCGATTAGGTAAGAATATTTATATTGCTCTCTTTTATTTGCTTTATTACTTCTGTTCTAGAGTCTATCCCTATTGTTTATCCTTATGAAATATGATATAAAATCGAAGGTCGAAGAAAGGGATATAATGAAATTCTTGATTCGATCTTCCTACCAAAATTATTTGATTAATGGATCAACAACCAAACCACCCATTTTATGAAAGTGGAGAGTGGTCTTATTCAAATTCAAAGCGCTTCGTAATCTTCAACCAGTTCTGTGCTTCAATATAATTTCCTGGAGTAAGCGCTATAGCTTGTTTCCAATACTCAGCAGCTTGATCAAACCAAGCTTCCGCAATTTCGGAATCGCCCTGTAGAATGGCCTGTTCTCCTCGGTCGGAATAGGCAGTTCCTTCCCCTAGAACCGTACTTGAGAGTTTCCTACCTCATACGGCTCAAAAATTGCTATCTTAATTTCCCCTATCTTAACTGAATTAGATTTCTCAAAAATCGATCCAATTTCTTCTTGGGTTAAGCAGAAGAAGTTAATTACCTAAGTTTCAAACCCTAATTTTGATCAATAATCAGTCTGATCTTTTCTCCCACCTTCAGAAGAATGAAACATAGATAGACCTATATCCTTCGTTCAAATTTTCTGAAAGGTAACTATCTCGGTTTCGTGTTTTTCATATATGAAATTTCTATAGAATCCTTGAAAAAGACTTTTTCCCATAAGAAAGAAAAAAGAACTTACTATCTTTGGGATCTGATACTACACCGCTGCTTAATCCTTTAGTGGATCGGGCTCTATTACATAAGCGGATTCCTAAATTTTGCCCCATATCATGGTATAATTAAGCAGTTTTTTTTTAGTTGTATCGACCAAGCGGCTCACTAATTGATCTTTACGGTGCTTTCTCTATCAATTTGAGACTTTATCCATAGAGTAGTAGTATAGGCTCTTTTTCTTATTTTGATTCTCGTGAAGTGTTCTTCCTTCCTACAGCTGATAGGGCAAAATCATTGTTTTGATGATCCCTATGTAGAAAGCCCTTTTTCTAGTATTTACTAGAAAATTTAATCTTTTTTTATTCTTTCTTTCTTTCTATAGTGGAGATAGTCGCACGTAATGACAGATCACGGCCATATTATTAAAAGCTTGCGGTAAGAAGGGGTTTCGTTCTAGCGCCCGGAAATAATATTCCAAAGCCTTTGTATGCTCTCCATTGCTTGTGTGTATAAGGCCGATGTTATATAGTATATAACTTCGATCATAGGGATCAATTTCTAGTCGCGTAGCTTCATAATAATTCTGCAAAGCTTCCGCATAATTTCCTTCGGATTGAGCCAACATCCGTTACGGTCGTTCATTCTATTCAAAAAATCTCCGTTCCAAAACCGTACATGAGGTTTTCATCTCATACGGCTCCTCCCTTCTTTCTGTACATAGTACTAAGCAAAAAATCTATAGAATGAAAATAGAATTAGTCCCATCTCATTATGGACCGAAAGGGGCTGGTATTTTTCCAAGAAATCTCTAGCCAACCTTCCCCCAGGAGGTTTTTCTTAACACCAATGAATTCTATTAATGCTAGAGGAAAACGATAGCTCCAGGAATTTCTTTGTTCTCAACGCCTCCTATTTAGAGGAATTAGCCACTTCAACGACCTTTGATGGTTATAAGGGTACCCAACGTACAAACCTGATGGTTGTTTGCTATCCCAACCATTCTTCCCAATCCTAATACCGATCAGGAAAGGGCTAATTTCTAACAAAGCTTTTCTCTTGTTGATTCCTATTTCGAGGTGTAGTGCTTTTCTCCCCTATGCTGCCTATTGGTCCTAGTAGAGTAGGATTGGCCTGTAATACAGAACCTCTCTTGTAGGTATAACCTTTCGCTCAATACTCAAATTTACAATTGAAGCATCAAAGGCCACATCAACCGAGGATACACGACAGAAGGAATTGTTAGTTCACCTCACCTTCCCCAAGCGCGGGTTTCCTTTACTAATTTTGTTCTCTCTATGCGAACCCGCTCTCTTTCTCGTAAGACTGAGATGTAGGTAGGGCTAAAAAAAAAGAGTCAAATCGCACCATCTCTATAATAAGTAAATGCCCTTTTTTCCCCTGAGGTTGTCGGAATTATTTGCAATAAAATATTGGCTACAATCGAGGAGGTCTTATCAATGAAATTTCCATTTATACGGGATCTAGGCATAATTCCCAATCCATTCTATATAGAATTCTTTTTATTCTAGCACAAAATAACATAAAAACATTTTAATCGTTCCATATGCTCTAAATAGATAAGAGAGGTATTGATTTTCCGCTCAGCTCAAATTGTCTCCTTTTCCTTCTGTTTGGACAAGAACAGAAATATTTGACTAAAATTGGATTTCATTCCACTTTCCAATTTCTCAATAACAACTTCTCTCATCAGCTATTTCGCGTTTTCCATAATTATATCATACCCCCTTTTTAGATTATATGGCGTAACATACCTTATGCAAATAGAATTCTAGAATTCCTTGGTTCCTTTATTTTATTATGGAATAATAAGAATTCTTCTATTCTCTTTTTATTTCGGTTTTCCCCAAAGAAAAACTTTTGAGGGAGCGGAATTCCTAGTAAAAAAATAAATGATCCTCCCGCTTAGATAAAAAAAATAATTTTTCCAATAGAGCCATGGAATCCCCGAGCGGTTGTGGCTGTACCTGTACTGCAGGAATACGAAAACTCGCTATTCACTCAGTTTATTTTCCATAATAAGATTATGTAGGAGAGATGGCCGAGCGGTTCAAGGCGTAGCATTGGAACTGCTATGTAGACTTTTGTTTACCGAGGGTTCGAATCCCTCTCTTTCCGTTTCTCTTAATTCATCAACGTTACCGATCACAATGTATCAAATCTAATAACAATTTCTTTGACCAATAATACCCTTATTTAATAGAATTCTCTAAAGCAAATTACTTTGGTATGTAAAATATAATAAAAAATAAAAAAGATCCTAAGGTTAATCTATTTCTACTAGGTGAATGGGAAAAGACGAATTAAGAGCCTTAGGTTGATTTAGTTCGGGGAAAGGGGAAGGGGAAAAAAATTCTATGAACCTTTCCTTTTTCGTTAAGTTCAAGTCTGACGAGAGTAATATTCTACAACTAACAACTCATTTATTTTGAGACCGACCCACTTTCTATCTAGGATTTTTTGTACTAGTCCTTTATATTGCAATGTATCAACCATCAAATGCTTTGGCAATTTGCCCGGATCGGATGAAGCAATAGAATTTTGAACCAGACGTTTTGATCTTTGGTTATCCTTCGTAGTAATAATATCTCGGGGTTTGCAACGAAAACTTGGTATATCAACTATACGACCATTAACTAAAATATGTCTATGGTTAACTAATTGCCGGGCCCCAGGAATGGTTGAAGCCATACCCAATCGAAAAACAATATTATCCAAACGCATTTCAAGTAATTGTAGTAAAACCTGGCCTGTTGACTTTTTTGCTTTTCCAGCGATATGTACATATCTAAGTAATTGCCGTTCTGTCAGACCATAATGAAAACGCAATTTCTGTTTTTCTTGAAGACGAATACGATATTGTTCTTTTTTCCCAGAATGGAATTTCTTTTTCAGATTACTTCCGGATTTTGGCGTTTTTCTAGTGAGTCCTGGTAAAGCTCCCAGACGGCGTATTTTTTTTAAACGAGGTCCTCGATAACGGGACATGAAGACTCCTTTTTTTATTGAAATTCTATTTTACACAATAAATTTCATTGTATTTACATTACGGAATACATCGAAATTAAATTAAAACTGAATTAAACTAAAGGATAAACAGAATAAAATCTACTAAAGTACCAGAAAAAATGGAATTTCATCAACATCTTAATTTTTTGTATATATATTATTTATTTTAATGTTTTGTATCTAGCAAAATTGTAAGGTAGAACGACGTAATGGGCTCTGGATTCTCCATTTTTTTTTGAGAAAAAAAGAGATGATTGTTCGTGGAACATCAATAGAGAAAAAAGCCGACTATCGGATTTGAACCGATGACCCTCGCATTACAAATGCGATGCTCTAACCTCTGAGCTAAGTGGGCTTACATAACAAAAATAGTGTAACAAATAGAAATATATATGGGAAATCTATAAAATGGTAGATCTTAATTATTAATCTTAGTTATTAACTAGTTCTAAATTGGAAATTCTACTCAAATTTCATAAGGATAAAGTTAGCTTGATATGCTTAACTAAACGATATTCTTTAATAGGATTATAGAATTTATTGAACTTTCTTTTTATTTTTCTAACTCGTAAATCTATTTTTCTAATAGAATCTATTCCAGTTTCTATATTGAATTTGATTTCATATATGATATGGCTAGGACCAATAATCTAATACATAGAAAAGAATAAGCTATATGAATAATAAAGAGAAAATGCGAATCTCTTGGCATTTTTATTCGAGCATTATATTTTAGGAAATATATTTTTTTTTATTTCTTAATAATTTAAGAATTCATATTTCACTAAGGAAAAGATAGAATCATAACAAATGAAATTTCCAATTCTGATTATAAAAAAACAGAATGAATATCAAGCGTTATAGTATTATTTTTAATACTCTAAAAAAGGAAAGATGGAGGTGGGGGAGAGAAAAACTTTGGGATATATTGATTCCAATTGAATTGCAAATATATCGACGGTAGAATCAATTCAATTCTGAATTGCAATAAGCGGGGTCTCTCGAATAGAGACGAGCTGTTAGACTACGTCGAATAATGAAGTCAATGATTCAAAAAAAAAAAAAAAAAAGAAATGTAGGAAATTGCACAAGAAATCCAGGTTTCAAAGAAAAAGGGGACAATGGGGATATGG